GCCAGCGTAGCTTAGCTAAAGCATAACACTGAAGATGTTAAGACGGGCCCTAGAAAGCCCCGCGAGCACAAAAGCTTGGTCCTGACTTTAATGTCAGCTTTGATTTAATTTATACATGCAAGTATCCGCAGCCCTGTGAGAATGCCCTACATACTCCTCATTGGAATAAAGGAGCAGGCATTAGGCACAACCCCAAGTTAGCCCACAACGCCTTGCTTAGCCACACCCCCAAGGGATCTCAGCAGTAATAGACATTAAGCTATAAGTGTAAGCTTGACTTAGTTAAAATCAAGAGGGCCGGTAAAACTCGTGCCAGCCACCGCGGTTATACGAGGGGCCCAAGTTGACAAACACCGGCGTAAAAAGTGGTTAGTATACATTTTAACTAAAGCCAAACACCCTCAAAGCTGTTATATGCCCTCGAAGGTAGGAAGCCCCACCACGAAAGTGGCTTTAAGTTTTACAAACCCACGAAAGCTAGGAAACAAACTGGGATTAGATACCCCACTATGCCTAGCCCTAAACAAAGGTAGTCTGCTTACACCTTTATTTGCCAGGGAACTACGAGCCCCAGCTTAAAACCCAAAGGACTTGGCGGTGCTTTAGACCCCCCTAGAGGAGCCTGTTCTAGAACCGATAACCCCCGTTAAACCTCACCCTCTCTTGTCTTTTCCCGCCTATATACCGCCGTCGTCAGCTTACCCTATGAAGGACACACAGTGAGCATAATTGGTAAAACCCAAAACGCCAGGTCGAGGTGTAGCAAACGAGAGGGGAAGAAATGGGCTACATTCACTGTTACAGTGAACCACGGAAGATGTCCTGAAACAAACATCCAAAGGAGGATTTAGCAGTAAGGGGTGAAACAGAGAGCCCCCCTGAAACTGGCCCTGAAGCGCGCACACACCGCCCGTCACTCTCCCCAAACATTTTAAACCTAAAATAAATAAGAAGTAACACATATAAAGGGGAGGCAAGTCGTAACATGGTAAGTGTACCGGAAGGTGCCCTTGGAAAAACCAGAGTGTAGCTTAAATAGTATAGCATCTCCCTTACACCGAGAAGGTACCCGTGCAAATCGGGCCACACTGAACACAACTTTCCTAACAGCTAGTCCTCTAAAAACTTCAACAATAAACCATCAATACCCCCAAATGCACAGCACACAACAAAACAAACCATTTTCCCCCCCTAGTATGGGCGACAAAAAAGGACCACAGGCACAATAGAAAAAGTACCGCAAGGGAAAGCTGAAAGAGAAATGAAAAAACCCAGTAAAGACTAAAAAAGCAGAGACATGGCCTCGTACCTTTTGCATCATGAATTAGTTAGTAACCCTCAAGCAAAGTGCCCTATAGTTTGAGCCCCCGAAACTGAGCGAGCTACTCCAAGACTGCCTATTATAGGGCTAACCCGTCTCTGTGGCAAAAGAGTGGGGAGAGCTTAGAGTAGAGGTGACAGACCTACCGAGCCCAGTTATAGCTGGTTGCCTATAAAATGAATAGGAGTTCAGCCTTTTGGTTCCTTTATTCAAGTTTGGTTATACCTTCTTAGTGACACAAAGGAACCTAAAGAGTTATTCAAGAGGGGTACACCCCCCTTGAAAAAAGATACAACTTTTTAAGCAGGCTAAAGATTAAAACACCCTAAGGCAGCACACCTTGGTAGGCCCAAAAGCAGCCACCCCCTCAGAAAGCGTTAAAGCTCAAGTACTCTGCCTCCTATGATTCCAACAACAACTTCTTAAGCCCCTCCACAAACTATAGTAGGCCTTTTTATGCAAACATAAAAGAGATACTGCTAACATGAGTAATAAGGGAGCTAAGCCTCCCTCCAAGGCACCTGTTTACACCAGAACGAACCCCCACTGAAAATTAACGCCCCCAACTAAAGAGGGAACTGAGATAGCCAAAATAACCCAGAAAATCTCTCACCTTAACAGCGTTAACCCCACACAGGTGTGCCCAAGGAAAGACTAAAAGAAAAAGAAGGAACTCGGCAAACACTGGCCTCGCCTGTTTACCAAAAACATCGCCTCTTGCATCCCAACATATAAGAGGTCCCGCCTGCCCTGTGACTCATGAGTTTAACGGCCGCAGTATTTTGACTGTGCAAAGGTAGCGTAATCACTTGTCTTTTAAATGGAGACCAGTATGAATGGCATAACGAGGGCCAAACTGTCTCCTTTTTCCAGTCAATGAAATTGATTTCCCTGTGCAGAAGCAGGGATATATACATAAGACGAGAAGACCCTATGGAGCTTAAGACACAAGACAGCCCATATTAAAAGCCCATAATTAATGGAAATAATCAAGTGGCTTCTGTCCCTTTGTCTTTGGTTGGGGCGACCATGGAGTAACAAAAAACCCCCATGTGGAACGGGGCCTAGGCCCTTAAAGCAAGAGCTACAGCTCTAGCAACCAGAACATCTGACCTTCAAGATCCGGCAAGACCGATCAACGGACCGAGTTACCCTAGGGATAACAGCGCAATCCCCTTCTAGAGCCCATATCGACAAGGGGGTTTACGACCTCGATGTTGGATCAGGACACCCTAATGGTGCAGCCGCTATTAAGGGTTCGTTTGTTCAACGATTAAAGTCCTACGTGATCTGAGTTCAGACCGGAGAAATCCAGGTCAGTTTCTATCTATGTAGTGCTCTTTTCTAGTACGAAAGGACCGAAAAGAGGGGGCCCATACTTAAAGCAAGCCCCACCCCTACCTAGTGAAACCAACTAAAATAGGTAAAAGGGCACACCTTTTTCCAAGCCGAGAAAAAGGCAAGTTAAGGTGGCAGAGCCCGGAAAAATGCAAAAGACCTAAGCCCTTTAAACAGAGGTTCAAGTCCTCTCCTTAACTATGATAACTATGCTTTTAACCCACATTCTTAATCCCCTTGTATATATTGTGCCTGTTCTCCTAGCAGTTGCATTCTTAACCCTGCTGGAACGCAAAGTGCTAGGTTATATGCAACTACGTAAAGGCCCTAATGTAGTTGGGCCTTATGGCCTCCTGCAACCAATTGCAGATGGTGTTAAACTTTTTATTAAAGAGCCAGTTCGACCTTCAACCTCTTCCCCCTTCTTATTTCTTCTTGCTCCTACACTAGCCCTCACCCTAGCCCTTACCTTATGGGCCCCCCTGCCCCTCCCCCACCCTGTTACAGACCTTAACTTAAGCATCCTTTTTATTCTTGCTCTCTCCAGCCTTGCAGTATATTCTATTTTAGGTGCCGGATGGGCCTCAAACTCAAAATATGCCTTAATTGGAGCACTACGAGCAGTAGCACAAACAATTTCTTATGAAGTTAGCCTCGGCCTTATTTTACTTAGTGTCATTATTTTTACCGGAGGCTTTGCACTTCAGACATTTAATATTGCACAAGAAAACATCTGACTGATTTTCCCAGCCTGGCCATTAGCAGCAATATGATATATTTCAACCCTGGCAGAGACAAACCGAGCCCCCTTTGATTTAACAGAGGGAGAGTCAGAACTTGTATCAGGCTTCAATGTGGAATATGCAGGAGGCCCTTTTGCACTGTTCTTTCTTGCAGAATATGCCAACATCCTACTAATAAATACACTCTCTGCCGCCCTGTTCTTGGGGGCCTCCCACCTCCCTTGACTACCAGAAATCACAACTATAAGCCTAATAACAAAAGCCGCTCTCCTTTCCATCCTCTTTCTTTGAGTACGGGCCTCCTACCCCCGTTTCCGTTATGATCAGCTAATACACCTAATTTGAAAAAATTTCCTTCCCCTAACCCTTGCCCTGGTTATCTGACACCTTTCACTTCCCCTGGCACTTGCAGGTCTCCCCCCTCAGCTTTAATGCAGGAACTGTGCCTGAAACAAAGGGCCACTTTGATAGAGTGAATGATGGGGGTTAAAGTCCCCCCAGCTCCTTAGAAAGAAGGGACTCGAACCCTACCTTAAGAGATCAAAACTCTTAGTGCTTCCACTACACCACTTCCTAGTAAAGTCAGCTAAATAAGCTTTTGGGCCCATACCCCAAACATGTTGGTTAAACCCCTTCCTTTGCTAATGAACCCCTACATTATAGCTTTGCTTCTTTTTGGCCTTTTTCTAGGCACAAGTATTACTGCATCTAGCTCCCACTGACTCCTTGCATGAATAGGCCTTGAAATCAACACCCTCGCCATTATTCCCCTAATGGCCCAAAACCATCACCCACGTGCAATCGAAGCCACTACAAAATATTTTCTCACCCAGGCAACAGCTGCAGCCACCCTCCTGTTTGCAAGTGTGACCAATGCCTGGTTAACAGGACAATGAGATATTAAACTTATAACACACCCCATTCCCACGACCATAATTATTCTTGCCCTCTCCCTAAAACTAGGGCTAGCCCCCCTTCACACCTGGCTTCCAGAGGTTCTTCAAGGGCTGAGCCTTACTACAGGCCTAATTCTCTCCACCTGACAAAAGTTGGCACCCTTCATTCTCCTCCTTCAAATCCCCACCCCCCACCAAGAACTATTGATCATTTTAGGACTAACCTCAACACTAGTTGGGGGATGAGGGGGCTTAAACCAAACACAACTACGAAAAATTCTAGCTTACTCCTCAATTGCCCACCTTGGCTGAATGCTCCTAATTATACAATTTGTCCCCTCTCTAACCCTTCTTGCACTTATAATTTACCTAGTGATAACAACTGCAACATTCCTAACTCTAAAAAACAACAATGCAACCACAATCAACACCCTAGCAACATCCTGAACAAAAGCTCCCTTGTTAACTGCCACCACCCCTCTTCTTTTGCTGTCTTTAGGGGGACTGCCTCCTATAACAGGCTTTATACCAAAATGACTAATCCTTCAGGAACTAACCAAACAACAACTCCCAATAACAGCAGTCCTTGCTGCACTTACTGCTTTACTTAGCCTCTATTTTTATCTACGGCTCTGTTATGCAATAACACTTACAATGTCCCCTAACAACCTAGCAGGCACAGGTCTTTGACGCCTTTCCTCCCTTCAATCCTCCCTTCTCTTATCAACATCTGCCCTGTCAGCCATTCTTCTACTCCCCCTAACCCCGGCAATTACCACCCTAATAAACCTTTAAAAGAGACTTAGGCTAATACCAGACCAAAGGCCTTCAAAGCCTTCAGTGGGAGTGAAAATCTCCCAGCCTCTGTTTAAGACTTGCAGGACACTAACCCACAGCTTCTGCATGCAAAACAGACACTTTAATTAAGCTAAAGCCTTACTAGATGGGAAGGCCTCGATCCTACAAACTTTTAGTTAACAGCTAAACGCCCTAACCAGCGAGCATCCATCTACCTTTCCCCCGCCTACCGGGCCCTAAAAGGCGGGGGAAAGCCCCGGCAGACGTCAATCTGCTTCTCAAGATTTGCAATCTTACATGTTTACACCCCAGGGCTTGGTAAAAAGAGGACTTAAACCTCTGTTCATGGGGCTACAACCCACCACTTAAACTCTCAGCCATTTTACCTGTGGCAATCACCCGCTGATTCTTTTCGACCAACCATAAAGACATTGGCACCCTCTATCTTGTATTTGGTGCCTGAGCCGGAATAGTAGGGACGGCCCTAAGCCTCCTAATTCGTGCTGAACTAAGCCAACCTGGAGCCCTCCTTGGGGACGACCAAATTTATAATGTAATTGTAACAGCCCATGCTTTTGTAATAATTTTCTTTATAGTAATACCAATTATGATTGGGGGATTTGGAAATTGACTTATTCCCCTAATGATTGGGGCCCCTGACATGGCCTTCCCTCGAATAAATAACATAAGCTTCTGACTTCTTCCCCCCTCCTTCCTCCTCCTCTTAGCCTCCTCAGGTGTTGAAGCAGGGGCAGGAACAGGCTGAACAGTTTATCCCCCACTAGCAGGCAACCTTGCCCATGCAGGGGCCTCTGTAGATTTAACAATTTTCTCTCTTCATCTGGCCGGAATTTCTTCAATTCTGGGGGCCATTAACTTTATTACAACAATTTTGAATATGAAACCCCCTGCCATCTCACAATATCAAACCCCCCTCTTTGTTTGGGCTGTCCTAATTACAGCTGTACTTCTCCTTCTCTCCTTACCAGTCCTAGCTGCCGGTATCACAATACTGCTAACAGATCGAAACCTAAACACAACATTCTTTGACCCTGCAGGAGGAGGGGACCCAATCCTTTACCAGCACCTTTTCTGGTTCTTTGGGCATCCTGAAGTTTATATTTTAATTCTGCCCGGATTCGGAATAATCTCCCACATTGTTGCCTACTATGCAGGAAAAAAAGAGCCCTTTGGTTATATAGGAATGGTGTGAGCAATAATGGCCATTGGTCTTTTAGGGTTTATTGTTTGAGCCCACCACATGTTTACAGTAGGGATGGATGTTGACACACGAGCCTATTTCACCTCTGCCACAATGATTATTGCCATCCCAACAGGAGTAAAAGTGTTTAGCTGACTAGCAACCCTTCATGGGGGGGCAATTAAATGAGAAACCCCCCTTCTATGGTCTCTTGGCTTTATTTTCCTTTTTACCGTGGGGGGTTTAACAGGAATCGTACTTGCCAACTCATCATTAGATATTATACTCCACGACACCTACTATGTAGTAGCCCACTTCCACTATGTTCTCTCAATGGGTGCTGTGTTTGCTATTATGGCAGGCTTTGTTCACTGGTTCCCCCTTCTTTCAGGATACACCCTGCACAACACATGATCAAAAATTCACTTTGGAGTAATATTTATTGGGGTTAACCTAACCTTCTTCCCACAGCACTTCCTAGGGCTTGCTGGAATACCCCGACGATACTCTGACTACCCAGATGCCTACACACTTTGAAACACAGTCTCTTCTCTGGGGTCTCTAATTTCCCTAACTGCTGTAATCTTGTTCCTCTTCATCCTCTGAGAAGCATTTGCTGCCAAACGAGTAGTATCTTCTGTAGAGCTCACAGCAACCAACATTGAATGGCTGCATGGATGCCCTCCCCCATATCACACATTTGAGGAACCTGCATTTGTTCAAGTACAGCCCGGCCGTTAACGAGAAAGGGAGGAGTTGAACCCCCATAAACTGGTTTCAAGCCAGCCACATAGCCCTTCTGTCACTTTCTTAATAAGATACTAGTATAGTTGAAAATACACTGCTTTGTCAAGGCAGAGTCGTGGGTTAAATCCCCTCGTATCTTGTCTCATGGCCCATCCCTCACAACTAGGATTCCAAGATGCAGCATCACCTGTAATAGAAGAACTTCTTCACTTTCATGACCACGCCCTTATAATTGTTTTCCTTATTAGCACTCTTGTACTTTATATTATTGTGGCTATAGTTTCCACAAAACTTACAAACATATATATTCTAGATTCCCAAGAAATTGAAATTATCTGAACCATCCTTCCTGCCATTATCCTTATTTTAATTGCCCTCCCCTCCCTACGAATTTTGTATCTTATGGATGAAATCACCAACCCCCACCTAACTGTAAAAGCAATTGGCCACCAATGATACTGAAGCTATGAATATACTGACTACCAAGAAATTGCATTTGACTCCTATATAGTACCAACCCAAGACCTGGCCCCTGGGCACTTCCGACTCTTAGAAGTTGACCATCGCATGGTTGTTCCAACTGAAGCCCCCATCCGAGTACTAGTCACTGCTGAAGACGTCCTTCACTCATGAGCAGTCCCTGCTTTAGGTGTTAAAATAGATGCAGTTCCAGGCCGATTAAACCAAACAGCCTTCATTGCTGCCCGTCCTGGGGTCTTCTATGGACAGTGCTCAGAAATTTGTGGGGCAAATCACAGCTTTATGCCCATCGTAGTAGAGGCAGTTCCTCTAAACTTCTTCCAAGACTGATCTACCTTAATACTCGAAGACGCCTCACTAAGAAGCTAAACTGGGCCCACAGCGTCAGCCTTTTAAGCTGAAGATTGGTGCCTCCCAACCACCCTTAGTGACATGCCCCAACTGAATCCTTCCCCCTGATTTGCCATTTTAGTCTTCTCATGACTAATCTTTATCACAATTGTTGTCCCAAAAACACTTAACCACATATTCCCAAATGAACCCTCCCCACAAACTTCACAAATTACTAAAACCAACCCCTGATCCTGACCATGATAACAAGCTTTTTCGACCAGTTTATAAGCCCCACCTATCTGGGCATTCCCCTGATTGCCCTGGCCTTTGTCTTACCATGACTTCTTTTCCCTTCCCCTGCCCCACGATGAATCAACAACCGTTTTTTGACCTTGCAAGGCTGATTTATTAATCGCTTCACCTCCCAGCTTCTTACACCAATTAATACAGGGGGCCACAAATGAGCACTAATTCTTACTTCCTTGATGATCTTTTTGATCTCTTTAAATATGTTAGGTCTACTGCCCTATACCTTCACCCCCACAACCCAATTATCTTTGAATATGGGACTAGCTGTGCCTCTCTGACTAGCCACAGTCCTGATTGGAATGCGAAATCAACCCACAGCTGCCCTAGGCCACCTTCTCCCAGAAGGAACCCCCATCCCCCTGATCCCTGTCCTCATTATCATTGAGACAATTAGCCTTTTTATCCGTCCTCTGGCCCTGGGGGTTCGACTAACAGCCAACTTAACAGCAGGCCACTTACTTATACAACTCATTGCCACAGCTGCTTTTACACTCCTCCCACTGATGCCAACAGTTGCCCTTTTGACAGCGATTGTTCTACTCCTGCTGACAATTTTAGAGATTGCTGTCGCCATAATTCAAGCCTATGTATTTGTTCTCCTCCTAAGCCTCTACCTTCAAGAAAACGTTTATGGCCCACCAAGCACATGCATACCACATAGTAGACCCCAGCCCATGACCCCTAACAGGAGCAGTTGCTGCACTCCTGATAACCTCCGGCCTAGCCATCTGATTCCACTACAACACAATATCTCTTATAGGTCTTGGTACAATTCTCCTTCTATTAACAATATATCAATGATGACGAGACATTGTACGAGAGGGCACTTATCAAGGACACCACACACCACCCGTCCAAAAAGGCCTTCGATATGGCATAATCCTCTTTATCACCTCAGAAGTTTTCTTCTTTCTTGGGTTTTTCTGAGCCTTCTTCCACTCAAGCTTGGCCCCCACACCAGAGATTGGAGGCTGCTGACCCCCCACTGGAATTACACCCCTGGACCCATTTGGAGTCCCCCTTTTAAACACAGCAGTCCTACTGGCCTCTGGTGTCACAGTTACCTGAGCACACCACAGCATTATAGAGGGAGAACGAACACAGGCTATTCAGTCTCTTGCTTTAACCATCCTCCTTGGGGGCTACTTCACCTTTCTACAAGCAATAGAATATTATGAAGCCCCCTTTACAATTGCAGATGGTGTCTATGGTTCAACTTTCTTTGTAGCCACAGGCTTCCATGGCCTTCATGTCATTATTGGCACTACTTTCTTAGCTGTTTGTCTTCTCCGCCAAGTAAATTACCACTTCACAATTGAACATCACTTTGGGTTTGAAGCAGCTGCCTGATACTGACACTTTGTTGATGTAGTCTGACTATTCCTCTATATCTCCATCTACTGATGAGGCTCATATCTTTCTAGTACTAACATTAGTATAAGTGACTTCCAATCACCTGGTCTTGGTTAAAATCCAAGGAAAGATAATGAACCTTGTTTCCACTGTAGTACTGATTGCTGTTGCCTTGTCAACAATTCTAGCAACCATCTCTTTCTGACTACCCCTAATTACTCCCGACCAAGAAAAACTCTCCCCCTATGAATGTGGGTTTGACCCCCTTGGCTCTGCTCGTCTACCATTTTCAATACGGTTTTTTCTAGTAGCTATCCTATTCCTCTTGTTTGACCTTGAAATTGCCCTTCTTCTCCCCCTCCCATGAGGGGACCAACTCCCCACCCCCCTGACCACCTTTTTTTGAGCTGCCCTTGTTCTTGTTCTTCTTACCCTGGGCCTAATCTATGAATGAATACAAGGGGGCCTTGAATGGGCTGAATAGGTAATTATTTTAAGTAAAATATTTGATTTCGGCTCAAAAGCTTGTGGTTAAAGTCCACAATCACCTAATGACCCCTACACACTTTACATTCTCAACAGCCTTCTTACTTGGCCTAGCAGGCCTTGCATTCCACCGAACCCACCTCCTCTCAGCACTTCTCTGCCTAGAAGGCATAATACTCTCACTTTTTCTTGCCCTTTCACTATGGACTCTAGAACTAAATGCAACAAACTTCTCAGCCTCCCCCATACTGCTCCTGGCATTTTCTGCCTGTGAAGCAAGTGCTGGTCTTGCCTTGCTAGTTGCAACCGCTCGAACACACGGAACAGACCACCTTCAAAGCTTAAATTTACTGCAATGTTAAAAATTCTCCTTCCAACAATTATGCTTGTTCCCACCACTTGACTGGCCCCTTCAAAACTAGTGTGACCCACAGCCCTCGCACATAGCCTAGTTATTGCCATTGCTAGCCTCTCCTGACTTCACTCCTCTTTTGAGACTGGCTGGTCTTTAACAAATCATTTTATGGCACTAGACCCTTTATCAACCCCCCTCCTTGTTTTAACCTGCTGACTTCTCCCCCTTATAATTCTAGCAAGCCAAAACCATGTCTCCAATGAGCCCTTAAGCCGACAACGACTCTACATCACCCTCCTAACATCCCTTCAGATTTTCCTTATTATGGCCTTCTCTGCCACTGAAGTTCTCCTTTTCTATATTATGTTTGAAGCAACCCTTGTCCCCACCCTTATTCTGATTACCCGCTGAGGAAACCAAGCAGAACGTCTTAATGCCGGCACCTACTTTTTATTCTACACCCTTGCAGGGTCCCTTCCCCTATTAGTTGCACTTCTTCTCCTACAAAATGCCACGGGCACCCTATCCCTTCTCACCCTACAATATGCCCCAACAATTCCCCTAACTTCCATTGCTGACAAGGCCTGATGGGCTGGCTGTCTATTAGCCTTCCTTGTTAAAATACCCCTGTATGGCATACACCTCTGACTTCCCAAAGCCCATGTAGAGGCCCCAATTGCAGGCTCCATGGTACTAGCCGCTGTCCTCCTAAAACTAGGGGGGTATGGAATGATGCGCATAATAATTATACTTGAACCACTGACAAAACACCTCAGCTACCCATTTATTATTCTAGCCCTCTGAGGTGTCATTATGACAGGCTCAATTTGCCTACGACAAACAGACCTAAAATCTTTAATTGCTTACTCTTCTGTTGGTCACATAGGCCTAGTAGCAGGGGGCATCCTAATTCAAACCCCCTGAGGATTTACAGGGGCCTTAATTTTAATAATTGCCCACGGCTTAACTTCTTCTGCCTTATTCTGCCTAGCAAACACCAACTATGAACGAACCCACACTCGAACAATAGTTCTGGCCCGAGGTATACAAATAGTGCTACCCCTCATGGCCTCATGATGATTTGTGGCCAGCCTAGCAAATCTGGCCCTTCCTCCTCTTCCTAACCTAATAGGAGAGCTAATAATTATTGTGTCCCTATTCAACTGATCCTGAGCCACCCTTGCATTAACAGGGGCAGGCACCCTAATTACAGCAGGCTATTCCCTTTACATATTCCTAATAACACAACGAGGCCCTGTGCCCCAACACATTATTGCTCTAGACCCCTCTCACACCCGAGAACACCTACTCTTGGCACTTCACATACTCCCCCTTATCCTCTTAGTTTCAAAACCAGAACTAATCTGAGGCTGAACCTTTTGTAGACATAGTTTAACAAAAATATTAGATTGTGATTCTAAAGACAGAGGTTAAAATCCCCTTGTCCACCGAAAGAGGCCTGCCAGCAACAATGACTGCTAATCCTTGTACCCTCGGTTGAATTCCGGAGCTCTTTTATCCCGCTTTCAAAGGATAACAGCTCATCCATTGGTCTTAGGAACCAAAAACTCTTGGTGCAAATCCAAGTGAAAGCTATGCACCCTACTCCTTTAATATTAACCACTAGCCTAATTGTTATCTTTACCCTTCTTTTTTACCCTGTAATCACAACCCTCTCCCCATCACCCAAGCCCCCAAACTGAGCCCTTCACCAAGTTAAAACAGCTGTAAAATTAGCATTTTTTGTTAGCCTCCTTCCTTTATTTCTTTTCATCTCCGAAGGGGCAGAGGCCGTCATCACCAACTGATCTTGAATAAATACCCTCACATTTGAAACTAGCATTAGCCTAAAATTTGACTTCTACTCACTAATCTTCACCCCTGTTGCCCTATATGTAACCTGGTCAATCCTGGAGTTTGCTTCATGATATATGCATGCGGACCCAAATATGAACCGCTTCTTCAAGTATCTCTTAATTTTCTTAATTGCTATAATCATCCTTGTTACAGCTAACAACATATTCCAAATTTTCATTGGTTGAGAGGGAGTTGGCATCATATCTTTCCTTCTAATCGGGTGATGGTATGGCCGAGCAGATGCAAACACTGCTGCCCTCCAGGCAGTTCTGTACAACCGGGTTGGGGATGTAGGACTAATCTTTGCAATAGCATGGATGGCCACAAATCTCAATTCATGAGAACTCCAACAAATCTTCTCCACCCCCCACAACCTCGACCTGACCTTTCCCCTGCTTGGCCTTATTATTGCTGCCACTGGAAAGTCCGCCCAATTTGGTCTACACCCCTGACTGCCATCTGCCATGGAAGGCCCCACCCCCGTCTCAGCACTACTTCACTCAAGCACAATAGTGGTTGCAGGGATTTTTCTATTAATTCGGATAAGCCCCCTAATAGAGAATTACCCCCTAATTTTGACCACATGCCTCTGCCTTGGTGCTTTAACTACCCTTTTCACAGCAACCTGTGCTCTAACCCAAAACGACATTAAAAAAATTGTAGCTTTTTCAACCTCAAGCCAACTTGGGCTGATAATAGTAACAATTGGGCTCAATCAACCCCAACTTGCATTTCTTCACATCTGCACCCATGCCTTCTTTAAGGCAATACTTTTCTTGTGCTCAGGGTCCTTAATTCACAGCCTTAATGATGAACAGGACATCCGAAAAATGGGGGGAATACATCACCTTGCCCCCTTTACCTCCTCTTGTCTCACTATTGGTAGCCTTGCCCTAACAGGGATCCCCTTTCTGGCCGGCTTTTTTTCCAAAGATGCTATTATTGAAGCCCTAAACACATCACACCTCAACGCCTGAGCCCTAATCCTTACCCTCCTTGCCACTTCCTTCACAGCCATCTACAGCCTACGGGTGGTATTCTTTGTAACCATAGGACACCCACGATTCAACCCCCTCTCCCCCATTAATGAAAACGACCCTGCAGTTATTAACCCAATTAAACGGCTTGCATGAGGCAGCATTCTTGCTGGCCTTTTAATTACCTCCAACATCATCCTTCCAAAAACACCTGTAATAACTATGCCCCCACTTTTAAAACTCGCAGCCCTCTTAGTTACTGTTACAGGCCTCCTCCTAGCCTTAGAGCTTGCCAACCTCACAACAAAACAATTTAAACCCACACCAACCATCCATGCCCACCACTTCTCCAACATGCTTGGCTTCTTCCCATCCATCATCCACCGCCTTCCCCCAAAAACTAACCTGCTCCTTGGCCAATACATTGCCACCCAAATAATTGACCAAACATGGCTAGAAAAAGTAGGGCCAAAAACTGTACACTCAACAAACCTCCCTTTAATTACAACAACAAGCAATGCACAACAAGGCATGGTAAAAACCTTCCTCACCCTCTTCTTCCTAACCTTTGCCCTAACCCTTCTTTTGCTAACACTTTAAACTGCACGTAATGCCCCCCGGCTTAAACCCCGACACACCTCCAACACAACAAACAAAGTTAAGAGAAGAACCCACGCACTTAATACAAGCATAAAACCCCCCAAAGAGTACATCATGGCTACCCCTCCGACATCTGCCCGCAACAAAGAAAACTCTGACAGCTCGTCCACTGTGAACCACAACCCATCAAATCATTCACCCCAAAAAAAACTTGCTCCCACCAACACCGCTAAAAAGTATCCCCCCACATTAAAAGCAACTGCCCGACTCCCTAATGTTTCAGGAAAAGGCTCCGCAGCCAAAGCAGCAGAATAAGCAAACACAACCAACATTCCCCCAAGATAAATTAGAAACAAAACCAGAGAAAGAAAAGGTGCCCCATGCCCCACCAACACCCCACACCCCGCCCCCGAGACAACCACCAGCCCTAATGCCCCAAAATAAGGAGACGGGTTTGAAGCAACCACAACCACCCCTAACACTAACCCCAACATAAAAATACACAAAATATAAACCATTATTCCTGCCAGGATTCTAACCAGGACCAATGGCTTGAAAAACCACCGTTGTATTCAACTACAGGAAACCTTAATGACTAGCCTACGAAAATCTCATCCACTGCTCAAAATTGCCAATGACACACTTGTTGACCTCCCCGCCCCCTCAAACATTTCTGCATGGTGAAACTTCGGCTCCCTTTTAGGGCTCTGCCTGATTGCCCAAATCTTAACCGGCCTATTTCTTGCAATACACTACACAGCAGACATTGCCACTGCCTTTTCTTCTGTCGCCCACATCTGCCGAGATGTAAACTTTGGCTGACTAATCCGAAACATGCACGCCAATGGTGCATCCTTCTTTTTTATCTGTATTTACCTCCACATTGGCCGAGGCCTCTATTATGGATCCTACCTTTATAAAGAAACCTGAAACATTGGCGTCGTCCTTCTCCTCCTTGTAATAATAACTGCCTTTGTAGGCTACGTCCTGCCATGAGGGCAAATGTCTTTCTGAGGTGCCACAGTTATTACTAATCTACTCTCTGCTGTTCCATATGTGGGCAACACACTAGTCCAATGAATCTGAGGGGGCTTCTCAGTAGACAATGCAACCCTTACACGCTTCTTTGCATTCCACTTCCTCTTCCCCTTTGTCATCCTTGCTGTTACTGTCCTTCACCTTCTTTTTCTTCATGAAACAGGATCTAACAACCCAGCAGGGCTCAACTCAGATGCAGATAAAATTCCCTTCCACCCCTACTTCTCTTATAAAGACCTGCTAGGATTTGCTATTATACTCCTTGCCCTTACATCCCTCGCCCTCTTCTCCCCCAACTACCTGGGAGACCCAGACAACTTCACCCCTGCAAACCCCCTAGTCACACCCCCACATATCAAACCCGAATGATATTTCCTATTTGCTTATGCCATCCTTCGTTCAATCCCCAATAAACTAGGAGGAGTCCTTGCATTACTTGCCTCCATTCTAGTACTAATACTAGTACCCTTTCTCCACACATCCAAACAGCGCGGTCTCACATTCCGCCCCCTCTCTCAATTTATCTTCTGAGCCCTAGTATCAGACGTGATTATTTTAACATGGATCGGCGGGATACCAGTAGAGCACCCTTATATTATTATTGGCCAAATTGCATCCTTTCTTTACTTCTTTATCTTCCTTGGCCTCTTCCCCCTTGCAGGACTACTAGAAAATAAACTTATTGAATCCACCTGCAATAGTAGCTCAGTGTTAGAGCACCGGTCTTGTAAGCCGGCCGCCGGAGGTTAAAATCCTCCCTACTGCTCAAAGAAAGGAGATTTTAACTCCCACCACTAGCTCCCAAAGCTAGCATTCTAAATTTAACTATTCTTTGTATAGACATATATGTATTTACCCCATATATTTATATCAAACATATCAATAATGTGTTAGGACATCACTATGTATAATCCCCATTAATCGACTTTGACCATTCATTCATCACTTATCTTTCAAAACTCAACAGAATACATAGATTAAAGAAAAAGCACTACTGCATACTAATAGATATTACCCAATTAAATATCCACACATCAAACTAAGACCTAACACTAAATTTTTACTAAACATTTATACCAAGTATCACCTTCTCTGTTTAGAAAATTCCGATGCAGACAAGGAAGACATTTGGTTTATGCTCTGTACATATTATTATTGATGGTCAGGGACAATTATTTGTGGGGGTTTCACAAAATGAACTATTCCTGGCATTTGGTTCCTATTTCAGGGCCATAACTAGTACTATTCCCCAACAAATGCTCGAACCTGGCATTTGATTGTTGGTGGAGTATTAATTAACCTTTACCCCACATGCCGGGCATTCACTCTAATGGACATGGTTATTTTTTTTTGTCCTCCTTTCATTTGGCATTTCACAGTGCAGCGCTAAGGTTAACTGACAAGGGAGTACATTTTTCTTGATTGTAATGTTAATAATTCATGAAATTAAACTTTAATAGAAGAATTGCATAACTGATATCATGAGCATAAATATATAGTATAAACTCCTAAGATATCTAAGATTACCCCCTTTTTTTGGGGGTAAAACCCCCCTACCCCCCTAAACTCGTAGGCTGTTATTTATCCTGAAAACCCCCCGGAAACAGGAAAGCCTCGAGCTAGAGGTTCACCCCCCCCCAATGCATCTATTTACATTATTATAATATTATTTTT